AATTTATTTCTTTGAATATCCTCGAAACAAGGACTCAACTGTGTAACGATGATTCTACAAAAGAATACTTATCCAAAAGGTATGATCCTTGCCTCAACGGATCATATCGGAAAACAATTTACAAAAACTCTTCACTTTCAATCCTAAAAAAAACTTTAATAAAAAATCTTATAGATAAATTTGGAATAAATCGGATTCATGGTATCCTTCTTCCGGATATCGATTACCAAGAATTTGAACAGAAAAAAAATGAATTTGCTAAAAATAAAAACCCATTATCAACAGAAACAGAAATTGTTAATTTATTAAGTAAATTTGTTAGAAAATCAGGATACACCAACCTAAATGGGAAGGGCCTTTCTTTATTTTCAGAAGGAAGAATACATTCCGAAAACGGAACAAAATATTTAAAATATTTATTAACTAATGATGCTACTGGTCAAAAAATTAGCAGAAAATCGAGTAGACTAAAAGAAATCATTAAAAAAGTCCCTCGATGGTCATACCAATTAATCACCGAGTTAGAACAACAATCAGGAGAGTATCAAGAAGATGTACCAATAGATCACGAAATTCGTTCAAGAAAGGGCAGACGTGTAGTAATTTTTACTGCTAAGAAGCCGAATACTGATCCTGATCCTAATACTACGGATACTAATACACCCGATCAAACAGATGAAGTGGCTTTGATACGTTATTCACAACAATCAGACTTTCGACGAGGTATAATCAAAGGTTCTATGCGGTCTCAAAGGCGTAAAATAGTTATTTTTGACTTGTTTCAAGCAAATGTGCATTCCCTTCTTTTTTTGGACAGAATAAAAAAATCCCCTCTTTTTTCTTTTGATTTCTCCGGGTTGATTAAACTAATTTTTAGAAATTGGGTGGCAAAACGGGAAACATTCCAAATTGTAGAGTACACAGAGGAGCAAACAAAAAGAGAAGAAAAAAAAGAAAAGAACAAAAGAAAGGAGAACGCGCGCATAGAGATAGCAGAAGCCTGGGATACCATCCCGTGTGCACAAGTAATAAGAGGTTGCATGTTACTAACCCAATCTATTTTTAGAAAATATATTATATTGCCTTCATTCATAATTGCAAAAAATATTGGACGTATATTCCTATTTCAACTTCCGGAATGGTCTGAGGATTTTCAAGAATGGAATAGAGAGATGCATGTTAAATGTACCTATAATGGTGTTCCGTTATCCGAAACAGAATTTCCGAAAAATTGGTTGACAGATGGTATTCAGATAAAAATATTATTTCCTTTCTGTTTGAAACCTTGGCACAAATCGAAATTACACTCCTTTGAGAAAGATCTAATGAAAAAGAAACAAGAAAAAGATGATTTTTGTTTTTTAACAGTTTGGGGGACGGAAGCTGAACTTCCTTTTGGTTTGCCCCGAAAACGACCTTCTTTTTTTAAACCCATTTTTAAGGAAGTCAAAAAAAAAATAGGAAAATTAAAAAAGAAGTATTTTCGGAATCTAATAGTTTTCAAAGGAAAAACAAAATTATTTCAAAAAGTTTCAAAAGAAACAAAAAAATGGGTTATCAAAAGTGTTATTTTTATAAAAAAACTAAGAAAAGAACTTTCGAAAGTAAATCCAATTCTATTATTTCGATTAAGAGAAGTACAAGGATATGAATCAAGCGAAATTAAAGAAGAAAAAGATTCCATAATAAGCAATCAGATAAGGCACGAATCATTTAGTCAAATTGTATCTCCGAGTTGGACAAATTCTTCATTGACAGAAAAAAAACTGAAGGATCTGACTGATAGAACAAGTACAATTCGAAATCAAATAGAAAGAATCACAAAAGAGAAAAAAAAAGTAACTCATAATCTTAGTCTTAACGAAAAAAGTTGTAATCCTAAAAGATTCGAAAAATGGCAAATATTAAAAAGAAGAAATGCTCAAATAGGCTGTAAATTACCCCTTGTTTTTCAATTTTTTATTGAAAGAATATATACAAATATATTTTTATCTATCATTAATATTCCCAGAATAAATACGGAATTTTTTCTTGAATCAACAAAAAAAATGATTGATAAATACATTTACAATAATCAAAGAAAACAAGAAAGAATTAATCAAAAAAAGAAAATTTCAATTCTGTTTATTTCGACTATAAAAAAGCCACTTGATAATATTAGTAATCGTAAAACAAATTCACATATTTTTTATGACTTATCTTACGTATCACAAGCATATATATTTTACAAATTATCACAAATCCAAGTTAGTAACTCGTCTAAATTAAGATCTGTTCTTCAATATCAAGGAATCCCCCTTTTTCTTAAGCCTGAAATAAAGAATTCTTTTAAAACACAAGAAATGGTTCATTCGCAATTAGGGGATAAGCAACTTCCGATTTCTGAAACGAATCAATGGAAAAACTGGTTACAAGGACATTATCAATACGATTTATCTCAGATCAGATGGTCTAGATTAATAGCAGAAAAATGGCGAAATAAAGTTCAGCAACGTCGTATAACTAAAAAGAAAAATTTAAACAAAGGGCATTCATATGAAAAAGACCAATTAATTGATTCCAAAAAACAATTTGGAGTCTATTCATTATCTAATCAAAAAGATAATTTTCAAAAATACTATAAATATGAGCTTTTATCATATAAATTTCTTAATTATAAAAAATGCTTTTTTTACAGATCTCCTTTTCAAATAACTAAGAACCCAGAGATTTCTTATAATTATAACGTGCCTAAAGAGACCTTTTTTGATATGCTGAGGAACATCATCCCTATTAATAATTTTCTAGGAAAGATTGATATTCTATATATAGAAAATAGGCAAAAAGGGGATGATAGAAAATATTTTGATTGGAAAATTCTCAATTTTGATCTGAGACAAAAAGTCGATATTGAAACTTGGATGATGATTGATAGCAATAGGAATCAAAATACTCTAATTCGTATTAAAAATTCTCAAAAAGTGTCTAAAAAACATCTTTTTTATCTTATGATTCCAGAACTAAATCCATCAAACTCACACAAAGGATTTTTTGATTGGATGGGAATGAATGAAAAAATGCTAAAACGTCCCATATCGAATTTGGAACTTTGGTTCTTCCCAGAATTTGTGTTACTTTATAATGCATATAAAAAAAAACCTTGGTTTATACCAAGCAAATTACTTCTTTTAAATTTGAATAGCAATGAAAATAGTAGTCAAAATAAAAAGATCAATGAAAAGGAAAAAGGAAGTTTTTTGATAACATTGAATAAAAAACCTCGAAATCCCGAAGAAAAAGAACCCACAAGCCCAGGAGATCTTAGGTCCAGTCTCTTACAACAAAAAGATATTAAAGAAAATGATGCAAGATCAGACATGAAAAGGGGGAAAAAGAAAAAACAATACAAAAGCAACACGGAAGCAGAACTAGATTTGTTCCTGAAACGTTATTTGCTTTTTCAATTGCGATGGAACGATATTTTGAATCAAAGAATGATCAATAATATCAAGGTATATTGTCTTCTGCTTAGGTTGATAGATCCAAAAAAAATTACTATATCCTCGATTCAAAAGAGAGAAATAGGTTTGGATATAATGCTGATTCAGAAAAATTTAACTCTTACCGAATTGATAAAAAAAGGAATATTGATTATAGAACCCGTTCGTCTGTCTGGAAAAAAAGATGGACAACTTATTATGTATCAAACCTTAGGTATTTCGTTGGTTCATAACAGTAAGCACCAAACTAATCAAAAATACCAAGAGCAAAAAGATGTTTCTAAGAAAAATGTTGATGAAACTATTTCAACACATCAAAGAATAACTGGAAATAGAGACAAAAATGATTTTGATTTGCTTGTTCCTGAAAATATTTTATCGGCTAGGCGTCGTAGAAAATTGAGAATTCTAATTTGTTTCAACTCAAAAAATAGAAATGATATAGATAGAAATTTAGTATTTTGGAACGGAAAGAACGTAAAAAACAGCAGCCAAGTTTCACATGACAATAACCATCTTGATAGAGAAAAAAATCAATTAATGAAATTAAAGCTCTTTCTTTGGCCTAATTATCGATTAGAAGATTTAGTTTGTATGAATCGTTATTGGTTTGATACCAATAATGGCAGTCGTTTCAGTATGTTAAGGATACACCCGTATCCACAATTTAAAATTTGTTGATAATATACCTTTTTTATATATCCTATCACCCTATAATTATATCTATTGATAGGGTATATGAATGATAGGGTATATGAAAATAGAATTCGAATGTAGGGTATGAGAAAGGAAAAAAATATAAAATATATGGATCGCATGTCTTGTCTCACATTTCATTCTAGTATCCAATATAAAATCAATAATGTCCAAATGTAATTGAGACATTATTGATTTTATATCTAAATTCTTCGACGTGAAAAAGTACTAACCCCTTTCTATCCCTATCTAAATCCAATTTGAAATCGGATTGATTGATTTGAATTCAAAAAATTAGGAGTTTCTAGAAAAATTTCAATTATATTATTGTATATACTACATTCAAATGAATGGCATTATTATTACTGATCGGTAAAATACATATCTGTAAAAAGGGAAAGGGGGAATTTTTTTATGGTAAAAAATTCATTTATTTCGGTTATTTCTAAAAAAGAAAAGGAAGAAAACAGGGGGTCTGTTGAATTTCAAGTAGTTAGTTTCACCACTAAGATAAGGAGACTTACTTCACATTTGGAATTGCACAAAAAAGACTCTTCATCTCAGAGAGGTTTGAGAAAAATTTTGGGAAAACGTCAACGGCTGCTAGCCTATTTGTCAAAAAGAAATAGAGGACGATATAAAGAATTAATCGGGGAGTTGAATATTCGAGAGAGAAAAACTCGTTAATTTAAAGTGTGATACTATTTGAGCTTAGTCGTTTAAATTTTGATGAACTTCTTTTTACTTTCAGAAATGCATGGAAGAATGACTCGGAAAAAACTTATGATTGCACCAACTACAAGAAAAGACCTCATGATAGTCAATATGGGCCCTCACCACCCATCAATGCATGGTGTTCTTCGACTGATCGTTACTCTGGATGGTGAAGATGTTATTGACTGTGAACCAATATTGGGTTATTTACATAGAGGAATGGAGAAAATTGCAGAAAATCGAACAATTATACAATATTTGCCTTATGTAACGCGTTGGGATTATTTAGCTACTATGTTCACAGAAGCAATAACCGTAAATGGACCCGAACAGCTAGGAAATATTCAAGTACCTAAAAGGGCTAGCTATATCAGAGCTATTATGTTGGAGTTGAGTCGTATCGCTTCCCATTTGTTATGGCTTGGTCCTTTTATGGCAGATATTGGGGCACAGACCCCTTTCTTCTATATTTTGCGAGAACGAGAATTGATATATGACCTATTCGAATCTGCTACCGGTATGCGCATGATGCATAATTATTTTCGTATCGGAGGAGTGGCTGCTGATCTACCTCATGGATGGATAGATAAATGTTTGGAGTTTTGCGATTATTTTTTAACCAGGATTGCTGAGTATCAAAAGCTTATTACACGGAATCCTATTTTTTTAGAACGGGTTGAGGGCATAGGCATTATTGCCGCAGAAGAAGCACTAAATTGGGGTTTATCCGGGCCAATGCTACGAGCTTCCGGAATACAATGGGATCTTCGTAAAGTTGATCGTTATGAATGTTACAACGAATTTGATTGGGAGATTCAATGGCAAAAAGAAGGGGATTCATTAGCTCGGTATTTAGTACGAATCCGTGAAATGACAGAATCCATAAAAATTATCCAACAGGCTCTGGAAGGAATTCCAGGGGGACCCTATGAGAATTTAGAAATCCGACGCTTTAATAGAATAAAAGACCTTCAATGGACTGATTTTGAATATCGGTTTATTAGTAAAAAACCTTCTCCGAGTTTTGAATTGTCTAAGCAAGAACTTTATGTAAGAGTTGAAGCACCAAAAGGAGAATTGGGAATTTTTCTGATAGGAGACCAGAGTGTTTTTCCTTGGAGATGGAAAATCCGACCACCGGGTTTTATCAACTTGCAAATTCTGCCGCAGTTAGTTAAAAAAATGAAATTGGCTGATATTATGACAATACTAGGTAGCATAGATATCATTATGGGAGAAGTTGATCGTTGAAATGATAATTGATACAACAGAAATACAAGCTATCAATTCTTTTTCCAGATTGGAATCCTTAAAAGAAGGATATAGGATCGTATGGATGCTTGTCCCTATTTTAACCCTTGTATTAGGAATCACACTAGGTGTATTAGTAATTGTTTGGTTAGAAAGAGAAATATCTGCAGGGATACAACAACGTATTGGACCTGAATACGCGGGGCCTTTTGGAATTCTTCAAGCTCTAGCAGATGGTACAAAACTGCTTTTCAAAGAGAATCTTCTTCCATCTAGAGGAGATACTCGTTTATTCAGTATCGGGCCATCGATAGCAGTCATATCCATTTTACTAAGTTATTCAGTAATTCCTTTTAGCTATCACTTTATTCTAGCCGATCTTAGTATTGGTGTTTTTTTATGGATCGCCATTTCGAGTCTTGCTCCCGTTGGACTTCTTATGTCGGGATATGCCTCAAATAATAAATATTCCTTTTTGGGTGGATTAAGGGCTGCTGCTCAATCAATTAGTTATGAAATACCATTAACTCTATGTGTATTATCAATATCTCTACGTGCGATTCGGTGAGACCTAAAATTTACCCTATTTTCTTTCTAGCAAGTTTTCCTTCTAGCAAGAAACTTAAATAAGTTAAATTTTTTTATTCATCATTGGGCTTGATGAATTAAACCAGATAGTTATATGAGTGAAATAAAACGGCTTAACAATTTGCTGTTAAAGAAATGCAATCTCATTTCCTATGTACAAGAATTAAGTGCAAAGTAAACATAAGCAGTCGAGACTGTTTATCCCAAGATTAGTTGATTGGTCATCATGGCTTGAAGCGGGTTCAAAAGATTAACCATATGGAGTTTTTACTATCTATTACCTACTATCTATTACCATAGATGTATTACTCTAATGCGAGATTCAAATCAAAAAAATGAGTGGATGGTTAGTAAGACCAAGATACACAAAGGATTAGTAATGGAGATTCTGTAAATTATCCAAAAGGATATTTCTTTATAGAAAAGTAATTAAAATTGGGGCTTTAAGTTAGTAGAAATGATTTAAGAAGTACTCCCCTCGATTTCGATCCAGAGTATGTTCCTATCCACCGATTAAGTAAATAACTATCAAGAACGAAGAAATCTTTTACTTTTGGTACTGTCCCTTTTTCTGAGAAAGTAGAATAGGAACGAAATAAAATCTAAGGGCTAGAATTAGAATTGTAAAAAGAGATCTGTTTTTTTTTATTCATAACATAACTATTTATATTTTATTTCTTTACGAGAAAAAAATTCTTGTTATGTAATGCAATGTCTAATTATTTTTCGTAATTAAAAATACTAAAATGATAGGTTGAAATATCTATCCAAT